CGTTTTTGTAATTTTCTAGTTGTTTCAAAGTCTTAGAAGTGGAATTAATAAAATTAATTCTTTCTCGCTCTATCTCAGAGTATCCATTGACTCGAAACTGATCTGCCTCCATTTCCACTTTTCGTAAGCGTGTCCGGGCCTTTTCCAGCTGTTCAATGGCTCCCCCACGTAGTTCTTCTGAATTTCGAATAGTATTCAAGATCCTCTGTTTTCGATTATCTAATAAATCACTTAATGAAAGTAGATTCTCTTTCCATTCATTTAAAAACTTCCATGATCCCTTCCCGAACCAAACATGAATCTTTCGATTCATTTGGCTCTCACGCTCAATTACTTATGATAAATTCCCATATCTTTTTTTGAATGTAATGAGCCTATCCTCTACTCTCTTCATATTCCAAAATCAAAATATCAAAACCAATCACTAATCCAAAACCAAAAAAGTCGGAGGACTCTTCTGACCAAACAAAAATATGTAATTGTCAACAAAGTTGTTTCTTTTTTTTTATCCAAAAATCCAAAAAGGGTTTTCTTCCTTTAATACACAATACATAGGTCGTCGATTCATCATTGGATAAAAGGGGGTTTAATCCCAATTTTTGTAATAAGCGGTTCAAATCATTTTATCCATATGAGTGTTCTTATATAGATAAATTATTCATTTTGAAAGCATCTCTATATTAATATTCATATTGTGGTAGAAAGAGTACCATGCTGCGTCTGGACTTCAAATGATTTAGCTTTAACCATAGTTAATGGTCCCACATTTTTGGTTGATAGAGAATCAAAGCGGATTTACCAACGAATAACGAAATGCTATGGTTCTTGCATATGATTTCTTTATTCAGAAGTCATTCGTGAGATAATGTACCTACTTTTCCTAATTATAACATAAAAAGTACAGCTGGTTGGATCCAGCCTATTCTTGAAATAAACAACTCGCACACACTCCCTTTACAAAAAAAACCAATACCCCAAGCACTACACTTAGATTTATTAGATTTGTTGCTAAAATATCGGTATTAAACCCGAAACTCCCGGCGGATGGCCAGTGGCCTAAAGAAACGAAAGAATCGGTTACATTTTTCATATGATCTCCTCTTATAGATAGACTAAAAAAAAAGAACAGAGTTCTTTTTGTATCGCCCTGCCCCCCCTTTGATATATATATTTTACTATTTCTAAATCGAGCCAAAAAAGATTCGATTTAGAAATGGTGAATTACCCCCTTCTTTATTTAAACCCTTCCTAAAAAATATAAAAGGGGGTTCCTTAGACTACGAACGGAAAGGATGAAAGCGAGTGAGTATGCTAATTCCTCATCCACAAATCAGCCCTTCCCGTGGGTTATTGCTTTTTCGAATTTATAAGATTAAACAAAAGGATTCGCAAATAAAAGTGCTAATGCTACAACCAGGCCATAAATTGTTAAAGCTTCCATAAAAGCTAGACTAAGCAATAAAGTACCTCGTATTTTTCCCTCCGCCTCAGGCTGTCTCGCGATACCTTCTACAGCTTGGCCCGCAGCAGTACCTTGACCAACTCCAGGTCCAATAGAAGCAAGCCCTACAGCCAATCCAGCAGCAATAACGGAAGCGGCAGAAATCAGTGGATTCATGATAAGTTCCTCATACAAAAAAAAACGGTTAATGATACAGTCAGCCGATGAATTCTAACTTAATATTACATCGCTACAATTCATCCAGTCGAAGTCACTACAAACTTCAAATTTAAGTAATAATCTTATTCAAGGATCAAAACTACTTTACTTCGATATCTCTTTTTTAGTTCCTATCGACAAAGTCTTTGCGAATCCGTACGACTTTCGTCCGTCCGTTTCTTTGTTCCGAACCATTCTTTGAATTCTTCGATTTTTTTTCTTGATTTCATCTGTTTATTCATTGAACTCCCAGTCCCAGAGGATACGGAAAGACTTCTATTGGAATAGCCATCAAATTTCTAGTAGTAGGGAAAATTGAATATCTCTTTAGTTCATATATAACTAGTCAATATTTAATATCAATCACCTATACACGTCTTTCTTCCATAACGTAAACCAACTCTTCATTCATCTTAAATTCAATCGAATTCGAGAATTATGCGTCGAAAAACAAGTTGACTTATAGCATAGCGCTTTTTTACATATAATATACCTAGTAAAACCTCCCTCTCCGATCCGAATCACCCTATTTTTTATGAATCCCTTTTTTGTTTGTAAATACTTCTTCCCCTTTATTTATCATTCTCCCGCATGGATACAATCTAAATAGACAAATTGCTTAGGCCGAATCAGTGGATAGAAATATCATTATTTGATTGATCTAAGTTCACGCAATTTATTATTTCTGAAAATTTTATTTTGGTCAATCGCTGAAGAAAATCAACTGAAAGGGGAATCCTTCTATAGAGCACCCCTATTTTTTTACTCACACTTAGTAAACCACAAGAATTCTTATTCAAATTCTGATTCCGAATAGGAAATATTAGGATTGGCCGACCAGCAATATAAAATGAATATCTATTCAGGAGAGAATGGTATAATATAAGTGGATCAACCAAGAATTTTAGGAAAAAGATCTTTTAGATCTCTTTCCCCCTTTTTTTTACAACTCTCTACTCTAATATCTTTGGCTATTACTCTAGATTGTATATAGTGAGTTGTATATTTAGATTTCCTAATTAGATTAGATTTTTTTTGAGCCACGCATACATTACCTTGGGATAAGCTAAAAAAGAATCTTTCAAAAACTAGTCAATGATGGCCCTCCATGGATTCCCCTATATAAGCCGCGGCTAAAGTTGCAAAAATCAGAGCTTGAATACCACTTGTAAATAATCCAAGGAACATGACAGGTATAGGAACCACTAAAGGTACTAAAGAAACAAGAACAACAACTACTAATTCATCAGCTAATATATTTCCGAAAAGTCGAAAACTAAGTGATAAAGGCTTTGTGAAATCTTCTAAGATGTTAATGGGTAAAAGGATTGGGGTTGGTTGAATATATTTCCCGAAATAACCCAATCCCTTTTTGGTAAGACCCGCATAGAAATATGCCACTGACGTGAGTAAAGCCAAAGCAACAGTAGTATTTATATCATTCGTGGGTGCGGCTAACTCCCCATGAGGTAATTGTATGATTTTCCAAGGTAAAAGCGCTCCTGACCAATTAGAAACAAAAATAAATAGAAACATTGTTCCAATAAAAGGAACCCAGGGGCCATATTCTTCTCCAATTTGAGTTTTACTCACATCTCGAATGAATTCAAGTACATATTCGAAGAAATTCTGACCACCGGTCGGAATGGTTTGTGGGTTCCGAACAGTTAGAGTAGCTGAACCCAATAAGATAGCAATTACAACCCAAGAAGTAATAAGTACTTGGCCGTGGACTTGAAAACCTCCTATTTTCCAATAGAAATGTTGGCCTACTTCCACACCAGAAATATCGTATAACCCCTTTAGTGTGTTGATAGAACAGGATAGAACATTCATATTGCCCTCTTAAAAAAATATAGCTTTAAAGAAAATTATTTTGATTCAAACGTCTCTTTCTCTACGTGACTACTTGAATCCCATATATATATTTATAATACCAATTAAATTCTTGAATACAACGAACCACATAATATCCCCAGTTTTTTATCTCTTTTTTGAGATCCAAAAAGAGTATCTGAGATTCATAAATAGTAACTTATTACAAAACTCTATGAAATTTCCAAAGTAAGTTAAGTTTTTTATCTTATTATTAAACTAGAACGCCCTTCACGAATTGCGAATACTAATTTGTTAATAATTAATCGAATTGAAGATATAGCGTCATCGTTGGCTGGAATCGAAATATCTGCAAGATCGGGGTCACAATTTGTATCGATTAAACAAATTGTTGGAATTCCCAAAGTGATACATTCTTGAAGGGCCGTATATTCTTCGTGTTGATCAATGATGATTACAATATCTGGTAACCCCGTCATATATTTAATCCCGCCCAGATATGTTTGCAAGTGAGATAATTGTCTTTTCAACACGGCCGCATCTCTTTTCGGAAGACGATGGAGTCTCCCTGTTTTTTGTTCTGTTCTCAAGTCTCTAAACTTATGAAGTCTCGTTTCTGTAGTGGACCAATTCGTTAACATACCGCCAAGCCATTTTTTATTAACATAATGACACCGAGCCCTTATTGCAGCCCATGCTACTAGGTCAGCTGCTTTATTTTTAGTGCCAACGATTAAGAATTGTTTTCCCTTACTTGCTGCATCAAAAACCAAATCACAGGCTTCTGATAAAAAACGAGCGGTTCTAGTAAGATTTATAATATGAATACCTTTACGCTTTGCAGAAATATAAGGGGCCATTTTAGGATTCCATTTCCTAGTACCATGTCCAAAATGAACTCCGGCCTTCATCATCTCTTCCAAATCGATGTTCCAATATCTTTTTGTCATTTCTCCCCACACCCCCCTCCTTAAAAAAAAAAAAAAAGAGACGAGGGTATCCTAAAATAAATAATTGTTCCGATGGAACCTTCTCTTCTACCGCAAATTGGCCGTAGATTTACGACCTAAGCCATTACATTATTCCTTTTCTATTCAATTCATTATTATCATTTTTACTATTACTAAATGAAATCAAATGTTTTCAAATAAAAGACTAAATCCGCTTTTAGGAATCATTAAATCCTATACCTATAAATGATTGTTCTGATGTATCGTGGAAATTCTTTGAAAGGCAAGAATCAAAAAATTTTCTGTGGTGGAACAAAATATCTCTCATTTCCCCCTCAAATATATTATTATTTTTGGTTTCAAAGGAAATGTTGTTATGTTGTCTCGAAGGGTGCACCAATCCCTCGAATCCGGTACCAACAGGTATCATCCCCCCCAGAACAACGTTCTCTTTCAGGCCTTTCAACCAATCGATACGACCCCGTAGAGCTGCTTTTGCTAAAACTCGAGCAGTTTCTTGAAAACTCGCTTCGGATATGAAACTTTGAGTATTC